TATACAATGAGGGAGATAGAAAAAGAGAGAGATGGTAGAAAAGGGGGAGAGATGGGGGAAGAAGATAGGAAGGGGAATAAGGGGGCTCTTTAGGCAGGAGACGGGGGAATTCCTTAAGTTAAGAAAGAAAAAAGAATAAGAACACGGATACATAACATAAAAAAAAGAATAAATAAGACGATATTCGCCCTCCCCCTACATATTTAATTTCTTCTCCTATACAAAAACCAGCAAGACCTACTCCATTGGTAATTCCATCAATGACACCCTTATCGAAAAACTGCGTTAGTTCAGTTAATCCTCTTATACCCAGGGTAAAGACCCTAGTATAGAAAATATCTATATAACCACGATTATATGACCAACTGTATATCTTTTTTTTTACTTGATCCGAAAAAAACTTTTTCGGACCCTCTTTTACAAGAGAATTTATTAAATCCAAATTCTGAAAAAAGGAATAAGCGGATCCATAGAAGATATATGCTATGGATAGACCAAACATAGCTAGACTTACAGAAGAAATTGCATTAGTGATAAATTCATATGAATTTATGGAAGAATTAGAACTTTCCTGGAAAAAGTTTATTGAGGGAGTTAACCACTTTGATAATATGGTTAACTCCGCTATTCCATTATCCATTACTCCATTATCAAAATGGATTCCTATGGATCCAATGAACAAAGTAAAAAGCAGTAATATAAAAAGAGGGAATAGCATAGTATTTCCCGTTTCATGAGGATAGACAAAAGTGTTTTTAGCCCCAAAGGAAGTACTAAAGGACCCTATCCTATTTCTTGTATTACCATGAATTTTGGATCTATTTTGTGAAAAAAAAGAAACTCCACTCTTCGTTGTTGATAAAATGAAATCTCTATTCACTCCTTTGGGTATCCTTTTTCCCCATAAGGATATTGAATACAACGAACCCTCTTTAGTGCTACTGTAATTTTGAAAATGAACACGCAGGTACCCATCAAAAGTAAGTAAATATATCCGAAACATATAAAACGCAGTTAATCCTGCAGTAAAAGAGGCTATTATTCCAAAAAAGGGTGAATACAACCAACTATTACTAAGGATTTCATCTTTGGACCAGAAGCAAGCAAGAGGTGGAATACCACAAAGAGAAAGCGTACCCCATAAAAAAGTAGTTCTTGTAATTGGAACGTATTTTCTTAAACCACCCATAAGAACCATATTCTGACTTTTATCTGGTGAATATCCAACAAGAGGTTCCATTGAATGAATAATGGATCCGGATCCCAAGAACAATAAAGCTTTCGAATAAGCATGAGTGATCAAATGGAATAAAGCAGCTTGATAAGAACCTATACCTAGAGCTAACATCATATAACCCAATTGAGACATTGTAGAATAGGCTAAGCTTCTTTTAATATCTCTCTGAGCAAGAGCTAAAGTAGCTCCTAAGAAGAGTGTTATTGTACCTACTAAAGAAATGAAACTCATTATTAAAGGTAGGGATATGAAAAGAGGAAGAAGTCGAGCTAGAAGAAAAATCCCCGCAGCAACCATAGTTGCTGCGTGTATAAGAGCCGAAATGGGAGTGGGTCCTTCCATAGCATCGGGTAACCATACGTGAAGAGGGAATTGTGCAGATTTCGCAACTGCACCAAGGAATAATAAAAAAGCACACAAAGTAGTAAGTAAGGAATTAATCCCATTATTAGGAATCCAGTTATTAGCTATTTTGAACAAATCCCTAAACTCTAAACTACCTGTTATCCAAAAAAAACCTAAAATTCCTAATAACAGACCAAAATCCCCTACACGATTAGTTACAAAAGCTTTTTGACAAGCACTCGCTGCAATTGGCCGTGTAAACCAAAAGCCTATCAATAAATAGGAACACATTCCCACAAGTTCCCAAAAAAAATAAATTTGTATCAAATTGGAACTAGTAACCAATCCCAACATGGAAGTATTGAAAAAACTTATATAAACAAAAAATCTCAAATATCCTTCATCGTGAGACATATAATCGTCACTATAAATAAGAACGAGGATTCCTACAGTAGTAATTAGTATTAACATAATAGAAGTAAGCGGGTCGATCAAGTATCCAAATTCTAAGGAAAAATCATTATTGACGGTCCAAGACCATAGATATTGATAGATAGAACTTCCATTTATTTGTTGAATAGATAGGTGAACTGAGAATACCATAGCTATACTTAAGAGTAAAACACAAGGAAAAGCCCATATGCGACGAAGATTTTTTGTTGCTGTCGGAATAAGAATAAGTCCAAACCCCATTGACATAATAACTGGAAGTGGGAGAAGAGGGATTACCCATGCATATTGATATGTATGTTCCATAAGAAAAGAAATTGCAATTTTTACTTGAAATTTTTCTATAAAATAAAATTGTTTCCGATTCACCAAACCAATTCTTATCTCTTTCTGAAGGAATTCAAAAAAATAAGAATAAGACAAAATACTGGAATTCTTCATTTTTCCAAATTTCTCTCATTGAAATAATCAAAAATGAAGAATGGGTTTACTTGGTTAAATTCAAAAAGTTAATTAAATAACTTTGTTACCTAGTTATTACCTAAAGAAGGATATTTGTTAAAATACAAAAAAGGATTGAATCATTTTACTTTCTATTCATTTTTGTATTTCTTTCTATTAAAATGAAGATGAAGCAGCTCTCATGTTTCGTAACTGATTGATTGAATTCCAATGAAAACCTATGTTTATAGGAAATTATCGAATATTCCTTACTTCATATAGAACTGAAATCCTAATGACTAGAATTACCTAAGTTTTAGAATGTCTTATTTAAGAGACTAAGTATTTTTTTTGTTTTGATTGGAATTCCATTATGGAATACCATTCTGAACTTAATTAACTATTTGAATTTTCCCTTCCTTTTATCCCCCCATCTTATATGGGGGATAGGCCGTAGATCTATATATGGAGTATACTTAATATATAAATTGATTTAATTTAAATAGAAAACCTTTGTATATATTCTATATTATTAAAACAAAGTATAAAATATATATGAAAAATATGCTAAAAAATTCTTGTCTTATCCGCATTAGAGAAAATCAAGTAAAAAAGAATTCAGAATTTCAGTTCAGTATCTAAGTATAAATACTAAGAAAAAGTATAAATACTAAGAAAAAACAGAAAGAAGGATTGATTTGCGGCAATAGATGTCTTTCACATACAACTAGAAAAAAAGTAATCTCCTTTTTGAATGGCAGTTCCAAAAAAACGTACTTCGATGTCAAAAAAGCGTATTCGTAAAAATCTTTGGAAGAAAAAGACTTATTTTTCCATAGTACAATCTTATTCTTTAGCAAAATCAAGATCATTTTCCAGCGGTAGCGAGCATCCAAAACCAAAGGGTTTTTCTGGGCAACAAACAAACAAATAATCTGGTTTTGGAATAATCTGAATTGACCTATCCCAAAGAAATTCCAATTATTTAAAATGAATAATTCGGATTAATTAATGAATGTACTTTTATGTGTCGAATTCCTCGGTACAATATTCTTAGAACTAACCCCTCTGATATATAGAACAAAAGTTTTTGGTATACTGTGTCCTAAGTATTCTTTTCCTATCAACGAACTTTTCATAATAGAATCCTCATAATAAAATATGAGGATTCTATTATGAAAAGTAGAGTATTCTTGCAATAGGACTTACAACTTCTACCTATCTTATCAAAAATCCACAAAAAAATAGGTTTAGGCTTGGTAAATCATATTAATAAGAGCATAAAGGCTTTCATTCTAGAAATTTTGCTAAAATCCAAAATTCTTTGTATTTAATGATGAAATTATAGAAATTCTAATGGATAGATTGAAAGATTTTTTTTTATTTCAATGAGAAACTAATTAGAAAAAAATGAGTTCTATATTGCAACTGAGAAAAAACAGTTCCAACTCTTTCAAGCTTTGTTTCTATTGGGCAAAGCAAGAGTTTATTGTTAAAAAAATCCCCAATGATACTACCAAACGAAGTCCATTTTAATGAGGATTCTAATGTTCCTAAATTCTATGGACTCTCCCAATCTCGACGATTTGCGAGAAAATAACTATTATTCTTTTAACTTCCCTATTATTTAAAGTTAGCCGCCATGGTGAAATTGGTAGACACGCTGCTCTTAGGAAGCAGTGCTCAAGCATCTCGGTTCGAGTCCGAGTGGCGGCATTCTCGAAAAAGAATACAATAGATTAGAAAATGGATTCAATTCGAAATTTCCAATTTTGTAATGGGACCTTCTCCTTATGCTATTTGCAACTTTAGAACATATACTAACTCATATCTCTTTCTCAACCATTTCAATTGTGATTACAATTCATTTGATAACCTTATTAGTTCGTGAACTTGGGGGATTACGTGATTCGTCAGAAAAAGGAATGATAGCTACTTTTTTCTCTATAACAGGATTCTTAGTTTCTCGTTGGGCTTCTTCGGGACATTTTCCATTAAGTAATTTATATGAGTCATTGATCTTCCTTTCATGGGCTCTGTATATTCTTCATACGATTCCTAAGATACAGAACTCTAAAAATGATTTAAGCACAATAACTACGCCAAGTACTATTTTAACGCAAGGCTTTGCCACGTCGGGTCTTTTAACTGAAATGCATCAATCCACAATACTAGTACCTGCTCTACAATCTCAGTGGTTAATGATGCATGTCAGTATGATGTTACTAAGCTATGCAACTCTTTTGTGCGGATCCTTATTATCCGCCGCTCTTCTAATCATTAAATTTCGAAAGAATTTCAATTTATTTTTAGAAAAGAAAAAAAATGTTTTAAATAAAACATTTTTCTTTAGTGAGTTTAGTGAGATTGAATATTTCTATGTAAAAAGAAGTGCTTTAAAAAACACCTCTTTTCCTTCATTTCCAAATTATTACAAATATCAATTAATTGAGCGTTTGGATTCTTGGAGTTATCGTGTCATTAGCCTAGGGTTTACCCTTTTAACCATAGGTATTCTTTGTGGAGCAGTATGGGCTAATGAGGCGTGGGGATCCTATTGGAATTGGGATCCTAAGGAAACTTGGGCATTTATTACTTGGACCATATTCGCAATTTATTTACATAGTAGAACAAATCCAAATTGGAAGGGTACGAATTCCGCACTTGTAGCTTCGATAGGATTTCTTATAATTTGGATCTGCTATTTTGGTATCAATCTATTAGGAATAGGTTTACATAGTTATGGTGCATTTACATTACCATCTAAATGATTACATAACATAAAACCTTCGTGAAATGAAAGTTTTTCCATTTTTGTTTGATTTGAGAACCCTTGAACGCCTTCTCAAAGGGTTCTCAAAAATTCGAGATAGATCTAATTAGACTTTTTTACTTTTTTCTGAATTATTTGGTTTTTCCACTATGGAATATAGAGCGGACTAGTAAAAAAAAATTATTTAGGATAATAATTGGATAAGAGAGCCTCTACCTTGTCAACCGATAGCGAGAGAACAAAATCTGGATAAATACCAATTCCTATTACTGGTAAAAAGATACAGATTAAAAGAAAGAGTTCTCGTGGTCCAGAATCCACCAAATTTGCGTTTGGAACATGAAATAGCTTGTATCCATAGAACATCTGGCGTAACATAGATAATAAAAAAATAGGAGTTAATATCATTCCAATTGCCATTACAAAAGTAATTAGCATTTTTGGTATTAACAGAAATTTTGGACTAGTAATTAGTCCAAAAAATACTACTAATTCTGCAACAAAACCGCTCATTCCTGGTAAGGCAAGAGAAGCCATTGAAAAGCTACTAAACATGGTAAAAATTTTCGGCATTGGGATAGATATCCCCCCCAGTTCTTCGAGATAAACAAGACGCATTCTATCACAAGCCGTTCCCGCCAAGAAAAAAAGTGTAGCACCAATAAATCCATGGGATAGTATTTGTAAAATAGCTCCATTGAGTCCAATGTTGGTTATGGAACCAATTCCTATAATTATGAAACCCATGTGAGATACGGAGGAGTAGGCTATTCTTTTTTTGAAATTTCGTTGACCAAGAGAAGTTGAAGCTGCATAGATTATTTGCATCGCTCCTATTATTACCAACCAGGGGGAAAATAGATAATGAGCATGAGGTAACAATTCCATATTGATCCGAATCAATCCGTATGCTCCCATCTTTAATAGGATTCCCGCTAAAAGCATACATGTACTGTAATGCGCTTCCCCATGGGTATCTGGTAACCACGTATGTAGGGGTATAATCGGCAATTTGACAGCATAAGCAATAAGGAAGCCAAAATAAAATAGTATTTCCAATGTTGCAGGGTATGATCGATTAATTAATCTTTCCAAATCTAATCTTGGTTCGTTGGAACCATATAAGCCCATACCTAGAACTCCGATTAAGAAAAAAATGGAACCGCCTGCAGTATACAAAATAAATTTTGTAGCTGAATACAGACGCCTCTTTCCCCCCCACATGGATAAAAGTAAGTAAACAGGAATTAATTCTAACTCCCACATGATAAAAAAAAGTAAAAGGTCTCGCGAAGAAAATAATCCTATTTGACCACTATACATTGCTAGCATCAGGAAATAGAATAATCGCGAATTCCGGGTAACTGGCCAAGCTGCTAAAGTAGCTAAAGTAGTGATAAATCCTGTCAATAAAATAGATCCTAATGAAAGTCCATCGATTCCCAATCTCCAGTGGAAATCAAAGACATCTATCCATTTAGAATCCTCCTTTAATTGGATTAAGGGATCCTCCAATTGGAAATGATAACAGAATGCATAAGTCATTAGAAGGAATTCTAATAAACAAATAGATATAGTATACCACCTAACGATTTTGTTTCCCCTATGAGGTAAAAAGAAAATTAATGAACCTGCAAATATCGGCAAAACAACAAGTATTGTTAACCAAGGAAAATAACTCATGATAAAGTGATAAAGAGAAGATACGTTTTGACCAGAAAAGCCCGTGCTCGAAATAAGCGAGCACAGGCTTCCTCGGTAAAGAGGAATCAGACGATTCAAGTGGAGTTTTTTGTAACGTATCAATAAGATAGAGCCATGCTGCGGGTTGTTTCAGGCCCTAAATAAACGCGGACACTTAAAAAATCTGTTGGGCAGGCAGATTCACATCTCTTACAACCCACACAATCTTCGGTTCTCGGCGCGGAAGCAATTTGCTTGGCTTTACACCCATCCCAGGGTATCATTTCTAATACATCTGTTGGACAAGCTCGTACACATTGAGTGCATCCTATACATGTATCATAAATTTTTACGGAATGTGACATTGGATCTATAAATTTTCCTTTTCAACATAAAAATTTTCGATCTGGTAAAAATGAAATTAGTACTATATGAGTCATATGTATTGTAGACACCAGACGAAGCAATGGTTTATCCAAACTTCAACAAATAAATAAATAAAATAATGCAATATATTTCTTAATCCGTTTGTGAGAAAGCGTGAAAAGAGCCAAGAGACTTGAATTTTTGGCTTCAACAATCATAATTATACGAATTGTACATACGAATTCGAATTAGCCAATTTATTGGCTATCGTCTTTTCAATATAAATTATTGCAATATTCAAATTGCAATATCAATGAATTGCAAAAATTCAATAAGTAAAAAAGAATACTATGTAATAACCTAATCAAAAAATAGATATTATAAAATAATAAAATAATAAGAAAATAGAAGAAAATAGTATTAGATTTCTATTCATCTTAATATTTGATATTATTATTATATGTGCGCCTTTGTTTAGAGGATTTTATGTCTAATTATTCAAAAAATTAGATTGATTGATACGAGTTGATTTCTTGTTACGATGGATGGAAGAAAGAATGGATAGTCCAATAGCTGCTTCAGCAGCCGCAAGGGCTATAACAAAAATTGCGAAAATGTCTCCTTTTAATTGGCGACTATCAAATAGATCAGAAAATGTTACGAGATTTAGATTAATTGAATTCAGTATAAGTTCAAGACATATTAGAGCTCTAACCATGTTTCGGCTTGTGATCAATCCATAGATACCAATCGAAAATAAATAGACACTAAAAAAAAGTACATGCTCAAACATCATTAACTAACTCCTTATCAATCTCGATTCATTTCAATATGAGGACAAGAATTGAACCGATTCCATTAATTAGAATAGAACAGTTACACAACAAAAGAGAAAAGAAGGTATTTGTTGGCAGTAGATGGGTTTTACTAAATCAAAATTGTGATTCTTTAGTTATTTATTTTAGATTTGAAATTCTAAGAATTTTGACTAATTCTAAGTATTTCTTATTGCCGAGCCATAGTAATTGCACCTATTAAAGAAACTAGAAGAATTATGGAAATGAGTTCAAACGGAAGATAAAAATCAGTTGCTAAATGAATCCCAATTTGTTGAACGTTATTTATGAGACCCTGTTCTACTATTTGGTTTGATCTTGTAGTCCAAAGAATTCCATACCATGACGTATCTGGGATAGTAGTCATTAGTGAAAAAAGAATAGTTATACAAACGAGTGAAGTGAACCCATCTCCAATAGTCCAATAATTCTTATTTTTAGACCATTCTGAGCCATTTACGAACATTACGGCAAATATGATCAAAACATTTATAGCTCCCACATAAATAAGAAGTTGTGCGACAGCTACAAAGTAGGAATTCAATAAAATATAGAATAAGGATATACAAACAAGAACTAATCCCAGCGAAAAGGCAGAATAAATTGGGTTGGTAAGTAATACTACTCCTAGACCTCCTAGTAGAAGAACAAATCCCCCAAATAGCACAAGAATCTCATGTATTGGTCCAGGTAAATCCATTATGGATAAGAAGAAATTAATAGTATAAAATTTTTCATGAACTGACTAAAACTAAAAGATTCAAGGAAGGAAAAAGGGATTAGGATATTTTTTTGTATATAAGTTGTATAGTTAGAAATGACATCACGAAAATCTACTCTCATTTTAAATCAGGAATAATTTGCAATAAGCAGTAGTTATTCGTTTTTCTTTATAGTTAATAAAAAACTATTGGATTTTTCTAACAAAAAAGATAAATCCTAGTAACTAATAATTAGTAACCGTTCTTGAATTCCAAGATTTTTCTTCGTCTATTTTACTTTGAGTCGAATTCCTAATTGTTTGAATTGTGTAATCTCCCATTATGGAGATTGGTAACCGACTCAAAGCAATTTGATTGTAATTCAATTCATGACGATCATAAGTAGAAAGTTCATATTCTTCAGTCATTGATAAACAGCTTGTCGGACAGTACTCAACACAATTACCACAAAATATACAAACTCCGAAATCAATACTATAATTAAGCAATTGTTTCCTTTTAATATCCTTTTCAAATCTCCAATCCACAAGGGGTAGATCTATCGGGCATACGCGAACACATACTTCACAAGCAATACATTTATCAAATTCAAAGTGGATTCGCCCCCGGAAACGCTCCGATGTAATTGATTTTTCATAAGGGTAGTGAATCGTTATAGGTAAACGATTTGTGTGGGATAAGGTAATTATGAAACTTTGACCAATGTACCTTGCAGCGCGTATTGTTTGTTGACCATAACTCATGAACCCAGTTACCATAGGGAACATATTCTAAATATCTATGAAAAAGATATGTTTCTTTCTCTTGTTTGAGAGAACTTTTGTGTTGAAAATATTCTTACTGTTATTGTATTATCTTATTTATAGTGAAACAAGTTGGGAAGAAGTTGTTAATAAGAGATTGCCCAGGGAAATAGGTAAAAGAAATTTCCATCCAAGATTTAATAACTGATCCATTCTCATCCTGGGTAAAGTCCATCTTATTGTGATAGAAATGAAGAGAAATAAATAAGCTTTAATTAATGTAATAAAGATACCCATTGTCATTTCCAAAATTCCAACCATTTTATTCATTTGGAAAAATTCAAAAAAGGATATATAGGGAATAGAGAAATTCCACCCGCCTAAGTAGAGAACTGTTACAAATAAAGAGGAAACTAATAAATTTAGGTAAGAAACAAGATAAAATAAACCATATTTGATACCGGAATATTCGGTTTGATAACCTGCTACTAACTCTTCCTCTGCTTCTGGTAAATCAAAGGGTAATCTTTCACATTCTGCCAAAGAAGAAATTAGAAAAACCAGAAAACCTATAGGCTGACGCCAAAGATTCCATCCAAAAAAACCATATTTTGACTGTGCTTCAACTATATCAACTGTACTTGAACTGTTAGATAATCATAGTCGATGATAACATCACAGTTCCCACCGCTATTCCAAAACCGTACATGAAACCTTAGCTTCATACGGCTTCTCTATGATCAGAAAAAAGGAAAGGGTTGTTTCGTTTCGGTATTATCCCCCTGGGCATAGATAGAATTAGGTAAGATAAAATCGATTGGAAAGTCCTAAATTAGACCAAAGGAATTCCGTCTGCTAGAATAAGAAAAAGCGCTTCCGAATTGATCTCGTCCTTTATAATATAATGAAAATTTTTCTTTGTTCAGTAATAACTTAATCTTGGAATAAAACACTCGTTATAGCAATTAATAAATGAAAAGAATTAGGCATTAATTCATGAGGAATTCTGTATTAATATGAATAGAGGAAGGAAAAAATAAATAAATATCTTTTTTTTGTATTGCATTCCATATCTTTTGTCCTATTCTTCTTTCCCCGGGGAAGGGTACTTAAAAAGAAAAAAGGAATAAAGGATTAATTCGTTCTTGATAGCCATTTCTTTAACAAGTGAAAGGGAACATACTCTGGATCGGAATCCGAAGAAAGTACTACTTGATCATTTCCACCAATTTCAAGTCCTTATTATGATTCCTTTTATGAGGAAAAATCTCTAATGTCTTAGATTCCCTCATTACTAATCCTTTATGTACTTTAGTGTTCCTAACCCCTCACTAATTTTTGATGGATTCCCCTTATGATTATAAGTTATAGTAATAACTCGGAATATTCTAGTAATGGAATTCCATATCGCGAATCCTTTATTCTTGCCCGCTTCAAGATATGATGACTAATCAAAAAATCTCAACCTTGGGGTAAAGAGTTTACACTACTTATGTTTACTTCAACTTTTTTCTTGTACGTAGGAAATGAGATTTTTTCTTTTTACTACAAATTAATAAGTTGTTTTGTTTCACTCATATAGCTATCTAGTTTAACTTACCAACCCGAGAATAAGAAAAGGAAGATAAATATTCAATGGATTTTGGAGGAAAAAGATCCTATTTTAACGAATCACACGTAGAGATATTGCTAGCACACAAAAAGTTAATGGTATTTCATAACTAATAGATTGAGCAGCAGCTCGTAGACCGCCTGAAAAAGAATATTTATTATTTGAGCTATATCCTGCCATAAGAAGACCAATAGGAGCAATACTTGAAATGGCAATCCATAAAAAAACACCAATACTAAGATCGGCTAAAACAAAACGATATCCCAAAGGGATAACTAAAAAACTTAATAAAATTGATATGACTGCTATAGAAGGTCCAATGCTAAATAAAGGAATATCTCCTCGGGATGGCAGGATATCCTCCTTAAAAAGTAGCTTAGTTCCATCGGCTATAGCTTGAAGCAGTCCCAGGGGGCCAGCATATTCAGGACCAATACGTTGTTGTATCGATGCGGATATTTCTCTTTCTAACCACACAATTACGAGTACTTCTATTGTGATTCCCAGTAGGAGGGTCAAAATGGGTAGAATCCATATCAGTCCATAGACTTCTTTTAATAATTCCGATTTCGAAAAAGAATTGATAGTTTCTATCTCTACCCTATCTATTATCATTTCAACGATCAACTTCCCCCATAATGATATCTATACTACCTAATATCGTCATGATATCAGCCAATTTCATTTTTTTAACTAGTTGAGGAAGAATTTGCAAATTAATAAAACCGGGTGGACGAATTTTCCATCTCCAGGGGAAAAGACTATCATCTCCTACCAGATAAATTCCTAATTCACCTTTTGGAGCTTCCACTCTTACATAAAGCTCTTGCTTTGACAATTCAAAATTGGGCGAAGGTTTTTTACCAAGAAATCGATATTCAAAATCATTCCATTCGGAATTCTTTGTTTTCTTAAAGCGTCGGACTTCTAAATTCTCATAAGGGCCTCCAGGAATTTTCTCTACAGCCTGTTGAATAATTTTGATGGATTCCCTCATTTCACCCATTCGTACTAAATAGCGAGCTAATGAATCCCCTTCTTTTTGCCATTGGACTTTCCAATCGAATTGGTTGTAAGACTCATAAGGATCAACTTTACGAAGATCCCATTGTATTCCAGAAGCTCGTAACATCGGTCCCGATAAGCCCCAATTTACTGCTTCTTCTCCGCTAATAAAACCGACTCCTTCAACTCGTTCTAAAAAAACGGGATTCCGTGTAATAAGTTGTTGATATTCAACAACTCCTCGTAAAAAATAATCACAGAAATCTAAACATTTATCGACCCATCCATAAGGTAGATCGGCGGCTACCCCTCCGATGCGAAAGTAATTATGCATCATTCGCATACCTGTAGCAGCTTCAAATAGATCATATATCAATTCTCTCTCTCTAAAAATATAGAAAAAAGGGGTCTGTGCGCCTAGATCCGCCATAAAAGGTCCAAGCCATAACAAGTGAGAAGCTATACGGCTCAACTCTAACATAATTACCCTAATATAGCTGGCTCTTTGGGGTATTTGAATATTCTCCAAGAATTCTGGTGCATTTACCGTTATTGCTTCTGTAAACATAGTAGCTAAATAATCCCATCGTGTTACATAAGGTAAGTATTGTATAATAGTTCGGTTTTCCGCGATTTTTTCCATTCCTCTGTGTAAATAGCCTAATATGGGTTCACAATCAATAACATCTTCACCATCGAGAGTAACGATCAGTCGAAGAACACCATGCATTGATGGGTGCTGAGGGCCCATATTGACTATCATGAGATCTTTTCTTGTAAGCGGTAGACTCATATCCTTTCTTCCTTAATTCATTATTCCATGAAAATGGATTATTCCATGAATTCCTCAAAACGAGGCTCATCAAAATGAAAAATCTAAGACTACTATAAGACTACTAATAAAATAAGAAAAAAATTCGAACGATTAAATTACTTCTCCCGAATATCCAACTGACTGATTAATTTCTTATAACGTACTCTATTTTTCTTTGCCAAATAAGCCAGCAAACGTTGACGTTTTCCCAAAAGTCTTCGTAGACCTCTTTCCGATGAAAAATCTTTTTTGTGTAATTCCAAATGTGAAGCAAGTCTCCGTATCTTATTGGTGAAACTGAATACTTGAAATTCAACAGAACCCCTGTTTTCTTCTTTTTCTTCTTTAACCATAAATCCAAAAATTTTTCTACCTCCTTTCTTTTTCATGTATTTTTCTGATCAGGAAAAATAAAAAATTATGTCAGTTATTTTGAAGTTATTCTAATCTCGTACACACAAAAATTTGCAATTATTCATCCACTACTGGAATTTGGATTTATTTTATCGATGCAAATTGGATTTGGATAGAAGGGTACATTCTTTTATTTTAGATAGAAGAAACATTTCTTCTATCTAAAATAAAAGAATTTTGCTGATTTATTTATTGCTATATCCAATTTATGGAATTGATACACCATTTAATTGATATCGTTTAGCAAAATGAAACACAGCATATGCATCCATCTTTCGGCTCGAGAATTTCACGGGATAGAGATATGGTATAAGAAATAGGCTATTAAGTAACTCTAAATGAATTGTGGATACATCTGTATCCTTAACATACTGAAACGACTGCCATTATTCGTATCAAACCAATAGCGATTCATACAAGCTAAATCTTCTAATCAATGGTGGGCCAATAATGAATTTTTTTGCATATGTATTAAGACGCTTGGCCTGATTTCGAAATTCTCCAGAGTTTTTTATGTTGTTTTCATTGCAAAATGATGGACCTCCTTCCGTAACTTTCCAATTACGAGTACGAGAATTGAAAGACATGAAAATTCTCAATTCTCTACGGCGTCTAGGAGATAGATAGAATATTTTCAGGAACAAGAAAATCAGAAGAATCTTTCTCTCTATTCACTACCATTCCGCGTCTTCGACTTCTATTAGTTTCTTTTCTTCTTTAATGCAATAGCTATAGTTTGATATAGAATCCATTTCTCAAAGTAATGGAAACCATTCTCGTATAGGAAATGGTTCGAAAATCGCTATTCCATCTTTTAGGTATCGTGAAAAGTGATACCTGTGAAGATCGTGCATTTCAGTCACATTCAGATCCGCTTTTCGAGTCCATGATATAACCAAATTGGATGGATCTTCCACCCGTTTAGCTAAGAAAGAATAGATGCAGAGGTGGATAATAGATCGATATGAAGATCATGAGCTGCCCCATAATGAAACCGCCAGTAGTCGCGAATATCTCCTTCTTCCCTAATCCAAGATTGGAGAAAGAAGATCTAAGAGGGACCTATGGAGAATGTGGTCAGAAATCCATAATAGAGTCCGACCACAACGACCGAATTAATTATCCTCATCGAGAAACTTAGACTACTAAGTAGAAAAGGTAGAAAAGATTTGAAAATCATGGCATGGGTCTCCTTTTTTTCTTTCTTTAGAGTTTTCTATATGCACAATTTCTCGATGTTTCGATGAGAATTTCTTGACTTTCCATATATAGAAAGAGATAGACTATAAATGACATCTCTTATGTAAATAAGACCAAAGGGATGGATATTAAATGATAGGAAGTGCTAGGAAGTGAAATAGAATGAAATAGAGCCACTTTGGGCTTCCCTATGAAATGAGGCATGGAACGGAGTCACTACGAAGAAATTCCGGGAGTTACGAAAGAAGCTTCGGACTCATATTGTTCATGGGTTGAGAGCGGGAGTTGAACTCTAGGAGGTCGAATCTCCCCTTGTTCCTCAGTAGCTCAGTGGTAGAGCGGTCGGCTGTTAACTGACT